CATTCCAGGTAAAACCTCCTTAAAGTATCAACTAATGGAGGAGGAACGATATTAGACAACCCGCCCTTTCTCTTTTTTTTTTCACAAATAGGAAGTTTCGGATCTAATTCGGATAATAGAAGGATTACCATATATAACACAAAATTTCTCCTCCGATTCCTTCTTGTCGAGCCTCTCTATCTGTCATTATACCTCGAGAAGTAGAAAGAATTACAATCCCCATTCCACCTAAAATTCTAGGAATTCTTTGATAGTTAGAATAGATTCGTAGACCAGGTCGACTGATCCGTTTTAAATTTAAAAGATTTCTATAGGGCCTTCTCCTATTCCTTCTATGTCGCAGGGTTAAAACCAAAAAAAATTTGTTGCTTTCCCGATGTTTCCTCACGTTTTCGATAAAACCTTCTCGTAAAAGTATTTTAACAATGTTTTCGGTAATATTTGTAGATGCTATTCGAACCACTCTTTTTCTATCCATGTCAGCATTTCGTATAGAGGTTATTATGTCAGCAATAGTGTCTCTACCCATGATGAACTAAAATTATTGGTTTCTCCGAATTTTGATATAATCAACATGTTTTTCTTTTTTATTTCTTTTATTTATCTATGAATATGAATTATTCAAGGTATATGCGTGAGACACAATCTACTAATTAATCTTAATCTATTTTTTCAAATCCCCTACTATAACCATATCACGCTCTTATCTTATAATACCTCGGGAGCTAATGAAACTATTTTAGTAAAATTTAACTGTCTCAATTCCCGGGCGATCGCACCAAAAACTCGAGTTCCTTTTGGATTTCCCTCTTGATCAATGACAACTGCAGCATTGTCATCATATCGTATTATCATACCGTTGTCACGTTTGAGTTCTTTACAGGTACGTACAATTACAGCTCTGACCACTTCTGATCTTTCTAGGGGCATATTTGGTACTGCTTCTTTGATCACAGCAACAATAATGTCACCAATATGAGCATATCGGCGATTGCTAGCTCCTATAATTCGAATACACATCAATTCTCGAGCCCCGCTGTTATCCGCTACATTCAAATGGGTCTGAGGTTGAATCATATCATTTTTTTTTTAATCTGTTCGTTGAATGCAAAGGGCGAAGAAAAAAAAAGAAATATTGTTTGTCCAAAAAAAGAAACCTGCAATTGTTTTTTTTTTTTTTCATTCCCAAGACCTATTTCTTTTGGTTTTACATTCTTATCCCGAAATAATGAATTGGGTTCGTATAGGCATTTTGGACGCTGCTATTGAAATAGCTTTTCTGGCTAGATTTTCTGTTACTCCACCCATTTCATAAAGTATTCGACCTGGTTTAACAACAGCTACCCAATATTCAGGGGATCCTTTCCCCGAACCCATACGGGTTTCTGTGGGTCTTACTGTAACTGGTTTGTCTGGAAATATACGTACCCATATTTTTCCGCCACGACGCGCATTTCGTGTCATTGCTCGTCGTCCGGCTTCTATTTGTCTAGATGTGATCCAAGCGGGTTCAAGTGCTTGAAGAGCATATTTACCGAAACAAATCTGATTACCTCGATAAGATATTCCCTTCATTCTTCCTCTATGTTGTTTACGGAATCTGGTTCTTTTGGGGTTATAGTTGATGGTTGTTTCTCAATTCCATCTCTACTACAGAACTGGACGTGAGAGTTTCTTCTCATCCAGCTCCTCGCGAATAAAAGGATTCAAATAAAAAATATTGAAATTGAATTAAGATATTAATGAATAATATACTGAATCGTGGGATTCTTTGAGATTTCATCTAATCTATTAGTAATTTGTATATCATATTTGGATATATAACTAAATATATTCAAGATCTATTTCTATTTATAGATAATATTTTTTTTATAAGGTTATAACGTATAACGAATCGTTATTTTATTTTGTCCTTTATCGTATCGGATTGCCCAAAAGTTAGCAATCCAAGAAAATCAAGTTTTCGCGGGCGAATATTTACTCTTTCAATATCTATTTCAGTTGTAGGGTTAGCTCATGACTTCTCAGAATAGATGAATTGGTTCCCGGTTCGTTCCGCCATCCCGACCAATGAATCATTAGGATTCGTTTTCAATAGAATCTTTTAGATTCATAGGTTCCATCGTTCCCATCGCTCCTTGCTTAATGGTTAGGCCTGAATTCTACAATGGAGCTCTTAATTCAATTTGTTTTTGAGTCAATTTTCTCAGTCTTTATTGGCTCGAGGCTCTTGATTTTTTTGTTCTATGAACAAATTCATTTAATTATCGATAAATCAGTATTGATGCTTTATTACACTGCCTTTTATGAGATAATTCATAGACCTTACATATTGGAATCATATATCATTGATATTTTTTTCTCTCTTTCTTTCACCCTTCCATTTATCCACATCTTTTTTCTATATTTCGCTTCACACCTTAGAATCAGATTGATTTTTCTTTTGTTTATGCAAAAAAGATTTCAGTTGCTACAATGATATGATTGATATATCATATTT